TATTGGTCAGGAAAGACAAGAAAATTTCAGGGTAGCAAATATTCTCTAGAATTTCTCGTAGATTCGAACCCATAGCTGCTGATAGAACTAGAATAGAGACTTTCTGTTTCCTACTCACACGAGCCCATATCCTTGCTTTTCTATCAATCTCTAATTCGAATCTTCCTCCCCAATCGGATATTATGGTGCCTGTATAGACCGACATTCCATTATGGCCCAATTCTGACCGATAATAGATACCGGGACTTTGCAATATTTGATTGATGACAATTCTGTATATTCCATTTACTATAGAAGTTCCCAAAGAATTCATTAGAGGAATGTTTCCAATAAAAATTGTTTGTTCCTGCATATCCCCTCGGCTTTTCCAAATTAATCCTGCTGATACATATAATTCAGAAGAATACGTGAATGATTCATATACAGCATCTCTTTCTTTTAGCAAGGGTTCTACCAATTGATATGTTTCCACAAATAATTGAAATTCAATTTCTTGATCCGTATCTTCAATTTTTGGAAACTTATAAAGTTCTTCTGTTAAGCCCTGATCAATGAACCTACAAAAGCCTTCAAATTGTATCTGATTCAACCCAGGTATTGTAGACATTCCCGCATTTCCATCTCCGAGCATTTTGAATTTCCCATTTCTCAAAAAATCCCATTCGTTTCTCATTCTGCATTGATTCATATGATTCTATGCAGAATGCTGGAATTTAGATTCTGTTTACTGAATCACATGAAATTTGACCCAACTCCATATAAATGGAATGTATGAAATACGTATGAACGGGGAAAAAAGATGATTTTATACTTAATTAAATTGGAATTTCTAAGAGACAGATACAAATGGAAACGAAGCGATAAATTCCGCTTAGACTTACGGAGTTTTGTATAGAATAAAAAATACCATTGTTATGATATTCCATATTCCAATCCGCTTGGATACCAGAAAAAAAAAAAATAAAAGTCGTGATTTGATCTATTCGCTGAGATAAAGACATAAGAATCAGACACAATATAACAACATAAAGTTCATTTTTTTAGCACTTAACTTTTTGGTGTATTCCAGTGTTCAAAAAATGATTGCGGAGAACCCCCTTTTTTTAGTAGAATTTTTCGAATAGGATTGAAGTGCGTAAGAAGGCTTGTATTTAGTAAACCCGTGCCCATATAGCTATCTATATATACATCACCCCCCCTTTATTGCATAGTTCGATTCGGGACAGCACATGTCGTGCTCTATCAAAATTTCGATTTTCTCTTCAATCTAAATTGCAGTACGACAATTTTCGGCAAATTCCCTATAGAGAGGCATCATACACAGATAAGATAACCGATAAGCTAGAAGCTCGCCGCGAAACGATTTATGTTTGGGGTTTACATATACTCATAATTGCTGTTATAATTGAAATTGAGAAGGGTTTTTTCTATAAAAAACCAATACCGATTAGGTAGGTATCCATTTTGATTTTCTTCTATCATTTATCATTAGGAAACACACTTTCCAATTTAAATCCAAGAGTCGGTCATGAATTTACAGTCACTAGTTAATGGTTCCAATTTGGCCTGAATTTTGGCTTTTGTGACTGAAAATACACATTTCTTTTTTCAATAGAAAAAAAGAAAGAGAAAAGAGAGGGATTAAGATATTGTGTGTTTTGAGATACTATAAAATCAATTGCAGAAATGGAGCCGCTCCAAAAAAATAAAAAAGAACAGATTTCTTTTAGGCAAGGAATTAAGAAAAACGAGATTTCAGAGGGAAGTACAAAAAAAAGACATTGAGTACCCCCCAAAACAAAACAAGCAAAGGGGGAATATTTTCATCTATTTTGGATCGTTTTGGCGGCATGGCCGAGCGGTAAGGTGGGGGACTGCAAATCCTTTTTCCCCAGTTCAAATCTGGGTGTCGCCTGATCAACAAACGATAAGACTCGAAATCCCTTATTCTGCTTGGCTGGTATAACTCGCCGAATCTTTTGCAGCAAAGTACGCGACTCTTGACACTTTCTTGATTCTAAATAGCTAGGGTTTCTGTTCTTTAAAGTGCTGTCAATCCTTGGACTTCGAATTCACGGAAAGATTATAGTAGTGGAAGTGCTATCATATCAAATCAAGAATTACCGATTTATTTCCACTACTAATGTAGGGTCTACTGACCAGGTCTTGAATTAGATTGAATAGCCCTAGGGAGAATCGAATTAATAGTTATGGAAGGGGCGGGAGATACTTTGTATACAGTATACAGAGTATACAGACTCATGAGAGTCTCTGAGCGCACGAGCATTCAATCAATATTCGATTGGATGGATAATTGGCTTTTACTTAATGATAATGATACTTAATGATAATCAAGGGCAACAAAAAAAACGAAGAGGTCTTATAATTACTACATATTGGGTCACATTCCCTTTGATACTTCCAAAGAAAAGTGCGGCTGTGTATTTTGTTTTGTTTTACCGATTCGACTAGAAATCATATACGAACTTGTTCTAAGTGGATTTATTGGATCGTTTCATATTTATTGGAGTCTTTCATCAAGGGCGTTGGGTCAGAATCCCTTTTTGACTCTGCACCAGTGATTCCACTATTATTAGGAAACAATAATGGAATAATTTCTTCATATTCATAGAGATAGAGGACATAATTCACATGGATATAGTAAGTCTCGCTTGGGCTGCTTTAATGGTAGTCTTTACATTTTCCCTTTCGCTCGTAGTATGGGGAAGAAGTGGACTCTAGAGATACTACTAATTGAGTTGGGAAATCTAACTGTATCACTTTTTTTCTAGATCGTTCTGCAAAGCCTTTTTAATTATATTAATTAATTCAGTAATTTAATTCCATCAGTAATTTAATTCCATTTAGAATTTCGAAATTGAATTAATCAAAATATCTTCATTTCGGAATTCTATTGTCTTGGATTCTAGCGAGGTAATTGTATTCGATTATATTATGAATAGAATACAATTCATAATATATATGAATAATACTCTTTCAGAATCCAAACCAAATCAAACAGATATTTCACAAATTCCCCTATTCCTATTTTGAAAGGAAAGGGGATATGGATAATAGGAATTTTATTCCAACCGAAGTCTTCCTAAATTTTCTATTTCGTTTTTCTGAACCGGCCCTTCCCGGAGTTATATATGTACAATGAGGAAGAACGCGGAAAACCGGACTCCTTTTTACTTTATTATTTTTTTTTTTATTGGCCTTTTTACTGTTCAAAGAGAAAAGAAGGGAGTTCACGATTTAATAATAATAAGATTGTGCCTAGGTCAAGTCACATATTTCGCACTTACCACTTGTTTTATTATTTTCTAAATCAGATTTCTGCTATGCTTTATTGACTCGTTTCATATCATGGCTCAGGGGTTGAAAATCGCTGGGGTACCCCTTTTGAAATCTGAAGAAGGTACCATAGAACTCCTTGGATCATCTGTCAACCGCTCAATCAATTACTTCTTCGGAATGCTAAAAAAAAAAAAGATTACTTTATTTCTTTCATATTTCATTTTCTTTTATTAACTTGATTTTCTTTTAGTAATATACGCCCAAGTTTGTTTTTCTTTCATTGATTTGATTCTAATGGATACCGGGATTCATATTGAAACTAATCAGAAATCAAGAAATTCAAAATTGTAAGAGCCGCCTTTCGTTTATTTCAGATTGATTGGAATGAACAAAAAGAAAATACAAATAGATGAAGCAAAGAAATAGAATTGAGATACTATGTACATTACATATATTTAAGTCATATTAACATGTATGAAGATACATATCCATATTGTAGATTGATCTCTATTCAGTTTCTATCTTTATACATTACAATAATAAAAATAGATAGTATGGTAGAAAGATTCATATATGAGTCTTTCTACTATGAGTCTTTCTACCATACTATCGGATCTCATAGGCTACTGCTGATTCTAGTCGGTTCATTTCATTTAAGACTAAGACGTGAAATTGGAATTTTTTTCTTAAATCATTGATAAGAACTAAGAAGTTAAGTTTCATTCAAATTAATCACTTTGACTGACCGTTTTTACGTATATTATAAGCAAAAAAGCAGTAGGAACTAGAACGAACAGTGTAGTAGCAATAAATGCGAGAATATTTACTTCCATAATATCATCGTTTGTTTTTTTTTTTTTTTACTTCGCAATAACTCGGGATTTCATCCCATAGAGATGATAACCCTTTCGCTTGTAAATTCAATGGGATGAATTACATTTCGATGATAGCGAATGGGATCAATATCATGAATAACAATATCTGACTGTCAAGTCGATTCATCGTCGAGAATTCAATAGTATAACATAGGCAGAGCTTTTATCCACACACCGAATACAAACTTTAATCCCGGATTCAATCAAAAGAATTCCTTTACTTTAATACTAATACTTTTTTTATTTATCATTCTTTTCCATTCTATCCTTTCTATAATCGACCGCCTTACTTGTACAACCACCTAACCGCTTCCACTTCCATTGTTTACAAAGGGTTTAGAAATAAACCAAACAAACAATCGAAACGAAATAGAAAAAAGGAAGGGGTTAAGTTCTAAACTCCTTTTTCGTTTTTTTTTTTTTTAATGATATAATTTTCTTGAAAAAAAAAAAAGAGAAAAGGATAGCATTAGGCATGAAATTCTACCATTTTATTTTAACCCAGTTTAACAGAAAAAGGCGCGATATATTGATGTCTTTTTTTTTATTGGATTTGGATCCGTCGGGACTGACGGGGCTCGAACCCGCAGCTTCCGCCTTGACAGGGCGGTGCTCTGACCAATTGAACTACAATCCCGGGGAAGTAAAAAGTACCGAATACATATTCTTATGATTTCATTCAAACCATTTCTTTTCTATTTAGATAAAAATCGACGTGTTGTAACAGAGACGTGAATGAGATATTGATATCCACACGGATCTACACGTTAGTGAGAACAGCACGGATTACTAGTAATCCTTTCGTTATTGCCAAATCGATTGGTA